AGATTGGTTTTGTTGTTTGTTGTTTGTTGTTTGTTGTTTGTTGTTTGTTGTTTGTTGTTTGTTGTTTGTTGTTTGTTGTTTGTTGTTTTGTTGTTTGTTGTTTGTTGTTTGTTGTTTGTTGTTTGTTGTTTGTTGTTTGTTGTTTGTTGTTTGTTGTTTTCAGGGGAGTTTCTTTTATAGTTTTTGGTCATGTTTTTCGAATATATGAACGTAGGTTGTGAATGCTTTCTTTTTTAATGAAACTTTACTACCGTTTGTAAGTGATAAAGATGATGATAAAATGTGTGACAAAAATCATGGTTTGATCACGGTTTATTTTTAGGTAAAACTTACTAGTGTTGTTTAGAAAGTTAGAGGAAACGAAAATTGATAAATTATGCCCAACAAGCATTCACTAAATAACAACATAAATAAGAGTCTGTGGACACTCCATAACCAGATGTAAAGCAAAGTGCATCAGTGCAAAAATGATTCCCCTAATCCTTCAACCTTGACACCAAGGTACTCCTGAGGGCCAAGATCCGGACGAATGCCATGAGATGTTCATGTCAATAGATTGTGTACACCTCGGTGCACTGGAGGGGCTTATTGAAGGCTAGAGAAAAAAAAAAGGAACCAAAAGTGCCAAAACGGTCGGATGTCGCGATCACGGGTGAGATGTTGATAAATAGCCGACCAGATGTATCGGTGAAGTACAAGCTGAGAGGACTAACCAAGTTATGGCCCTGACATAGGAACCAGAGGCGCAAAAGAGCAAGATGGGCTAGGGGTGTAGGGGGAAAGAATGGTCCTGAAGCTAGTAACGTAGGATCTTCCCAACACCGGGTTGCTGATTTCACGTGAGGAGAACGACTAATAAATAACCTGGTACGAAGCTTTGTGTATTGCGAGAGCGTAGGAGGACCATAGTATGCTTTAGGGATTGTGGAGTGCTATGCTTTTACCCCATGCAGGGAGGTAGTCAAGCACTGTCGTATCCTGGGGAGGTGGGTATGTATAAGCTAGAGAGGAAATGGTATTAGTACGTAGATTGTAATGGATTTCTGCTCCCATTGGATTAAGGGTTCTCTGGAAGGGGAAATATGGATAATTCATGTTTATGTCTATGTGTGTTTTAATGGTTTTAGAACATGGACTGTATGTGTTTATGGGGATGGTAGTTTAATGTGTATGTCCACATGCGAGGGGAAAATTGTGGGGGGGGTAGGGGGGGGGGCCAAGCATATAGTTTCTGTAGTTGAAGTTGACAACAGTGGCTTTTCAGGCCACGGGTCTTGGAGAAAAGCCAAGCAGGAATTGGTATGACTTATTTTGTGCTTTTTTTAGGTTTATGTTTTGTGTTGGGGGGTTTAGCAGTTGCGTCTAATCCCTCTCCGTATTATGGAGTAGTTGGTTTAGTGTTGGCTTCTGTTGCGGGATGTGGGTGGTTGCTAAGTTTGGGTGTTTCTTTTGTTTCGTTAGTGTTGTTTATGGTATATTTGGGGGGGATGTTAGTGGTTTTTGTTTATTCTGTGTCTTTGGCGGCAGATCCTTTTCCTGAGGCTTGGGGAGATTGACGGGTTGTTGGGTATGGGGTGGGTTTTATTACGGTGCTTATGATAGGGGTGATTGTTAGTGGGTTTGTTGGGTGTTGGGATTTTGGGGTGGTTACTGTTGATAGTGTGGGAATGTTTTCCGTTCGGTTGGATTTTGGTGGTGTGGCGATGTTTTATTCTTGTGGTGTTGGAATGTTCTTGGCTGCAGGTTGGGGGTTGTTGTTGACTCTGTTTGTTGTACTGGAGTTAGTGCGTGGATTAACTCGTGGGGCTATTCGAGCGGTTTAAGGGGGGGTCAGAGAATAGTTTAGTGTAAAACACCAGCTTTGGGAGTTGGAGATAGAGGTTTAAGTCCTCTTTTTCTGATATGGTTAAAACTCTAAGAAGGGGTGTAGCCTTCAGTCTTTGGCTTACAAGACCAATGTTTTTTATAAACTATTAGAGTGTCTTAGTAGTTAAGTATTTTGTTTTCTAGGGCTCCAATGATGGGGAATAGAAGGAGTAGGATAGTGAAGTAGGTGAGGGAAGCTAATTGCCCAATGATGATGAATGGGTGTTCTACAGGTTGGCTACCTACTCATGTCAGGATGAGGAGGTTAGCGACTAGGGTTCAGAATAGGAATTGTGAGAGTGGGCGAAAGGTTATTGCACGTTGCTTGGATTTATGGAGTAGAGGGACTAAAAATAGTACTAGCACGGAGGCTGCTAGGGCTAGTACGCCTCCTAGTTTGTTGGGGATTGAGCGTAGGATAGCATATGCGAATAGGAAGTATCATTCGGGCTTGATATGTGGAGGTGTGACTAGTGGGTTTGCGGGGGTGAAGTTTTCTGGGTCGCCTAATAGGTTAGGTGAGAATAGGGCTAGGGTTGTTAGTGGGAGGAATATGACGATGAATCCTAGGATATCTTTTAGTGAGAAGTAAGGATGGAATGGGATTTTATCACAGTTTGATAGGATTCCTAGTGGGTTGTTTGATCCGGATTCGTGAAGGAAGGTGAGGTGAATTAGGGCGAGGCCTGCAATTATGAATGGGAGAAGGAAATGTAAGGCAAAGAATCGGGTTAGTGTCGGGTTGTCTACTGAGAAACCACCTCAAGCTCATTCTACAAGGGTTTGCCCAATGTAGGGGATTGCTGAGAATAGGTTGGTGATGACTGTAGCTCCTCAGAATGATATTTGTCCCCATGGTAGGACATATCCTACGAAGGCGGTTGCTATTAGGGCTAGTAGGAGGATGATGCCTGTGTTTCAAGTTTCTTTGTTTAGGTATGAGCCGTAATAGAATCCTCGTCCGATGTGGAGGTAGATACAGATGAAGAAAAAGGATGCTCCGTTTGCATGGAGGTTTCGGATTAGTCAACCGTATTGTACGTTCCGACATGTGTGGGCTACTGATGAGAAAGCTAATGTTGTGTCTGCAGTGTAATGTGTGGCTAGTAATAGTCCTGTGAGGATTTGTGTCAATAAGCAGATGCCTAGTAGGGATCCGAAGTTTCATCAGGCGGAGATATTTGATGGAGTAGGAAGGTCAATTAAGGAGTTGTTAATGAGCTTAAGGAGTGGGTGGGATTTTCGGAGGTTTGGGGCCATTGGATTGTGAGTCTATGTGTTGAATAGGATAATGAGGATAGATAGAGCAAATGAGCTTAGATAGGTTTTGATTAGTCCGGAGTGGAAGGTAGTTGAGGTTTTGGTTGCTATTAGTTGAAGGTCGGCAATTCCTTCTGGGCCTATTTTTTTGTATCAGGATAGGTCGACCAGGTGGGAGGCGATTTTTTGTCCACTGTTTAGTAGATTTGTGGATGAGAGACGGTGTGATAAGGGGTTGAAGTATCCTAGTGAGGAAGAGAAGTTTATGAGGGGGGTTTGTTTTGGTTGAGTTAGGGTTTGGGTTATGTTTGAAAGTTCTAAGGCTAGAATAATGCCTAGTACTGTGACAATGATTGCTGCGGTTTTTGTGAGTGTTGGTATGGTTATTGGCGGGGTTTTTGTTGGGGGAATAAAGGATGTAATAAGTAGGCCAGCTATGATGCTACCTAAGGCTAGGCGTGTGATTGGGCTGGTAATTGTTTGGTCGTTTTCGTTTATTGGGGTGATTGCAGTTGTTCGGGTGAATCCTGTTTGGACGAGTAGTGTTATGCGTAGGGTGTAGGTTGCAGTGAGTGATGTGGCTAGGAGGGTTAGGGTGAGGGCTCAGGTGTTTAGGTAGGAAGTGTTTATGCTTTCGATGATTAGGTCTTTTGAGTAGAATCCTGCCAGGAAGGGGGTTCCTATTAGGGCTAGGTTGCCAATGGTAAGGCAAGAGGTAGTTGTGGGGAGTATTTTTTGTAGACTGCCCATTTTTCGAATATCTTGTTCCCCATTTAGGCTATGGATGATCGATCCTGAGCAGAGGAATAATATGGCCTTGAAGAAGGCATGCGTGGAGATGTGTAGGAAGGCAAGTTGGGGGAGGTTAAGTCCAATGGTTACTATTATGAGTCCTAGTTGACTGGATGTGGAGAAAGCGATGATTTTTTTGATGTCATTTTGTGTGGTTGCGCAGGTGGCAGCGAATAGCGTAGATAGTGCTCCTAAGCATAGGCATATGGTGAGGGCAGTTTGGTTGTTGGAGAATAGAGGGTGGGTACGGATAAGTAGGAAGATTCCGGCGACTACTATAGTGCTAGAGTGAAGTAGGGCGGAGACTGGGGTTGGACCTTCCATAGCGGCTGGCAGTCACGGGTGAAGGCCGAATTGTGCTGATTTTCCTGTGGCTGCTAGAATTAGGCCGAGGAGGGGGAGTGTTGGAGTTTGGGATGGGGTGAATGCTTGTTGTATTTCTCAGGTGTTTATGGTGGAGGCAAGTCATGCTATACTTAAGATAAGGCCAATGTCTCCGATTCGGTTGTAAAGTACGGCTTGGAGGGCAGCTGTGTTAGCTTCTGCTCGTCCTTGTCATCATCCGATTAGTAGGAATGATATAATGCCAACTCCTTCTCATCCAATAAAGAGGAGGAATAGGTTGTTGGCAATGGTTAAGGTTAGCATAGCAATTAGAAATATTAGGAGGTAGTAGAAGAATTTCGTGATGTATGGTTCTGAGGCTATGTATCATGATGCGAATTGTAGGATAGATCATGTTACAAATAGTGCAATGGGAAAGAATATTAGTGAGTATTGGTCTATTTTAAAGCTAATGGGGATTTTGAAGTTTGGGATAAATTTTCATTCTCAGTTGGAGACGATGCTTTCTATACCCGAGTATATGAATAGGGTTATTGGTACTAGGCTAGTTAGGAAAGCAGTTTTAACTGTACGAGTGATGGTGATGGGGGAGTTTTGGGTGTTTTTAGCTAGGAGAGGAAGTAGGATTGGAGTTAGAATGATTGTTAGTGTTAGAATCATGGAGGTGTTAAGAAGTAGTGTGGTTTCCATTACTTTTACTTGGATTTGCACCAAGATGAGTGGTTCCTAAGACCAATGGATTGCTATTATCCTTTAAAAGTAAGGGGGCTGAGATTTTAAACTCAGATACAAGAATTAGCAGTTCTTGTTGGTTGAACCGCCCCTCGGCAGGTAAGAAGGGTTTAACTTCTATTTTTAGAATCACAGTCTAATGTTTGGGTTAAAACTATACTTGCATGAGAGGATTCCTGAGATCAGTTCTGGTTTTGCGATTAGGAGGAGTAGAGGTATGATGTGGAGAGTTATTAGTAGGTGTTCTCGTGTGTTGGAGTTTTGGATCGATGTGATGTGGGTGGGAAGTACTCCTCGTTGGGTTATTAGGAGCATGAATAGGGTATAGGAGGCGGTTAATAAGGTTGCTATTCCGGTAAGGATGATTGTGGTGGTAGATCAGTTGAATAGTGCGATTATGATTGTTAGTTCTGCTATTAGGTTCGTAGTTGGGGGTAGGGCTATGTTTGTCAAGTTGGCTAAGAGTCATCATGTGGCTATGAGTGGTAGCAGGGGTTGTAGACCACGTGTTAGGAGAAGGATGCGGCTGTGTGTACGTTCATAGTTTGTGTTAGCTAGGCAGAATAGTATTGAGGAAGTTAGTCCGTGTGAGATTATGAGGATTATTGCTCCTGAGAAGGATCAATGGGTTTGGATTATGGTTGCGGCGATAACGAGGCCTATGTGGCTGACAGAGGAGTAGGCAATGAGCGATTTAAGGTCGGTTTGACGTAAGCAGATTGAGCTGGTTATTAATGCGCCTCATAGGGCTAATGTTAGGAAGGGGTAACATAGGTTGTTTGAGATAGGTGTTATGAAGATGGTGAGTCGCATGATGCCGTAACCACCTAGTTTTAGGAGGAGTGCGGCTAGTAGTATAGATCCAGCGATGGGGGCTTCGACATGAGCTTTGGGTAATCATAGGTGGAGTCCATATAAGGGTGCTTTTACTATAAATGCTGTTAGTAGGGCTAGGCTTGATAGGAGGCTAGTTCAAGAGGAAGTAAGGGTGGGATGGGTTAGTTGTAGGACTATCAGGTGTAGAGTGCCAGCTTGTGTGTGTAAGTGTAAAATGGCAACTAATAGTGGGAGTGAGCTAATTAAGGTGTAGAATAGTAGGTAAATACCAGCACTTAAGCGTTCTGGTTGGTTTCCTCATCGAGTGATAAGAATTAAGGTGGGGATTAGGGTTGCTTCGAATGAAATGTAAAATAGTATGAGTTCTGTGGTTGAGAAGGCTAGGATGATGAATGGTTGGACTATGATGAGGGTTAGGATGAAGGTTCGTTTTCGTGTTTGTGGTTCATGTTGAAGGTGGTTTTGGCTTGCAAGTATTATGAGTGGCAGTAGCCAGCAAGATAGCACTAATAGGGGGGATGAAATTTGGTCAATACCAGTTCAGAGGGTTAGGGTCTTGTAGGGGTAGTATGTTGGGGTAAGTCATTGTAGGCTAATGCAAGCGATTAGTAAGCTGTGTGATGTGGTGTTTGTTCATAGGAATTTGGGGGGTGATAGGAGAGCTGTTGGGAGAAGTATAAATGTTGGGAGGATGATTTTTAACATTGTAGTAGGTTTAGGTTGTGTAGGTGGTCGGAGCCGTGGGTACGTGTGGATGCTACTAGCATGGCTAGGCCTGTACCCGCTTCACAAGCTGAGAAGGCTAGCATAAGTACGGGTATCAGGGTGAATGATGTTGCTTGATTTTCGACTGGTCAGAGTGATAAGGCAAGGTATATGGATAATATTATGCTTTCTAGGCATAATAGAGCAGAGATTAGGTGCGTCCGATGGAAGGCTAATCCTAAGCTGCTTAGTGTAAAGGCTGAGTAAAAGCTTAGGTGTGTGAGTGGCATAAAGAAAGTCATAGGAGTGGGCTATGATCTGTTGAGCCGAAATCAACTGTCTTAGTTAGACTAACTTTCTGTGTTTATTCTGCTCATTCTAGGCCACCTTGCATTCATTCATAGATTAGTCCTAGTGTGAGTAAAATGATTATGGTAGAGGTTCAGATTAGGGTAGTGATGGGGGATTGAAGTTGTACGGCTCATGGGAGTGGGAGTAGGAGTGCGATTTCTAGGTCGAATAGGAGGAATAGGATTGCTACTGAGGAAAAAGCGGATGGAGAATGGTAGGCGGGCAGATCCAAGTGGATCGAATCCGCATTCGTATGGGGATAGTTTTTCTGGATCCGGGTTTATTTGGGCTAATCAGAAATTTAATGTGGTGAGGATGATGCTTAGGGTGAGGGATAAGGTTAGTATAAATGTAATTATGTTGATTGCTCTTCTCTGGGGTTGTACCAGATTTTAGAGATTGGAAGTCAATTGTAATTAATATACTAGAAGAGCAGGATCCTCATCAGTAGATAGTTATGTAGAGGAATAATCAAATGACGTCTACGAAGTGTCAGTATCATGCTGCTGCTTCAAATCCGAAATGGTGATTGGATGTGAAGTGGAATTTAATTAGGCGTAATAGACATACTGATAGGAATGAGGATCCGATGATAACATGTAGTCCGTGGAATCCTGTAGCGACGAAAAAGGTAGATCCGTATACGCCATCAGCGATTGAGAAGGGTGCTTCGTAGTACTCCATTGCTTGGAGTGCTGTGAAGTAGAATCCTAGTAAGATTGTTATGGTTAGTGCGTGGATTGCTTGCTTTCGATTGCCTTCTGTGATACTATGGTGTGCTCATGTTACTGTAACGCCTGAGGCCAGGAGGATGGCAGTATTTAATAGAGGTACTTCTAGGGGGTTAAGAGGTTTGATCCCTATAGGAGGTCATTGTCCTCCTAGTTCTGGGGTTGGAACTAGGCTGGAGTGGAAGAATGCTCAGAAGAAACCCAGGAAAAAGAATGCTTCGGATGTGATGAATAGGATTATTCCGTATCGCAGGCCTTTTTGGACTGTGGGCGTGTGGTGGCCCTGGAATGTACTTTCTCGTACAATATCTCGTCATCATTGCAGTATGACCAAGATTGTGGAAAGTAGGCCTAGGGTTAGTAATTGGGATGAATTGTAATGGAATCATATGATTAGTCCTGAGGTAATGAGTAGAGCAGCTGCTGCTCCGAAGATGGGTCAAGGGCTTGGATCTACTATGTGATAGGAGTGTGCTTGGTGTGCCATTAGATGTTTTCTTGTAAGTATAGGCTGAGTAGGAGGACGAAGACGTATGCTTGGATTATGGCAACGGCTACTTCTAGGATAGTCAATAGCAGAAGGATTAGTGCGGTTAGGATGGATACAGTGGGGATAATTGGGAGCAGGGCAGTAGTGGCTGTAGAGATGAGCTGGATTAGTAGGTGACCTGCAGTGAGATTTGCCGTTAGGCGGACGCCTAGGGCTAGTGGGCGGATGAGTAGGCTGGTGGTTTCAATTATGATTAGGGCGGGGATTAGGGGTGTGGGGGTGCCTTCAGGGAGGAGATGACCTAGGGAAGTTGAGGGTTGATTTCGAAGGCCTGTAAGTAGTGTAGCTAGTCAGAGAGGGAAAGCCAGTGCTATATTCATGGATAGTTGAGTGGTTGGAGTGAATGTGTAGGGTAATAGACCTAATAGATTAATTGTGAGTAGAAATATTATTAATGAGGTGAGGATTAGGGCTCATTTATGGCCTGTTTTGTTTAGTGGAATTATTAACTGTTTTGTAATTAGGTGCAGAAATCAGAGTTGTAGAGTGGAAAATCGATTGGTAATTCATCGGGTGTCAGGGGAAGGAAGTAGAAGGGCAGGAAATACCATGGAGAGGAGGATTAGTGGTACTCCTAGTAGGCATGGGCTTGTGAATTGGTCGAAGAAGCTTAAGTTCATGGTCAGGTTCAGGGAATGCTTTTGGCAGTTATAGATGTTTTGTTAGAGGGTGGGTTAGTTGAGGTGAACGATAGAAGTTTGGGTTGGATAATTATAGAGAAGGTTAATCATGATATAAGTATGATAAAGAATCATGGGTTGGGGTTGAGTTGTGGCATTTCATTAAGGAGGGGTAATAGTCCTCTTTCTCTAGCTTAAAAGGCTAGTGCTGGTACATAGCTTCTTAATGATTAGGATGTTAATAGTGAGGATCAGCTCTCGAAATAAGTAAGGGGGGTTGATTCTACTACGATTGGTATGTAGCTGTGGTTAGCTCCACAGATTTCGGAGCATTGGCCGTAAAAGATCCCTGGGCGAGTGGTAATGAATGATGTTTGGTTTAGTCGTCCAGGGATTGCGTCAGTTTTTACTCCTAGGGTGGGAATGGCTCAAGAGTGAAGTACGTCGTCAGCAGTGATGATGACGCGGATGGGTGATTCCATAGGGACAACAACGCGATGATCGACTTCTAGGAGTCGGAAGTGACCTAGTGGAAGTTCTGTTGTAGGAATCATGTATGAGTCGAATGATAGGTCTTTGAAGTCTGTGTATTCGTAGCTTCAGTACCATTGGTGACCGATAGCTTTTAGAGTTAGGTCAGGCTCGTCAATCTCGTCTATTATGTAGAGGATTTGCAGGGATGGGAGGGCAAGTAGAATGAGGACGATGGCTGGGAGGATTGTTCAGATTAGTTCGACTTCTTGTGCGTCGACGGTATTTGAAGATAGTTTTTCTATGAGTATAAGTGTTAATAGATAGAGGACGAGGCTGCAGATTGCTAGTGCGACTATTAGAGCGTGGTCGTGGAATTCAACGAGTTCTTCTATGATAGGTGATGAAGCGTCTTGAAAGCCGAATTGTGAATGATTGGCCATGTGAGATGTACAGGGTTTTCACCTGTGATTTAGGCTTGACAAGGCTATGTAATTGGTTTACTAACGTCTCATAAGAAAGAAGCATGAGTGGTTTGATGCGGTTGGCTTGAAACCAGCATATGAGGGTTCGATTCCTTCCTTTCTTGGACTTGGACAAAGGCAGGTTCTTCGAAGGTGTGGTAAGGGGGTGGGCAGCCGTGAATTCATTCGATGTTGGTAGTAGTTAGTTCAGGCTGCAGGACTTTTCGTTTTGATGCGAAGGCTTCTCAGATAATGAATATTAGTATGATTACGGCTGTTATTGAGATAAGTGAACCAATAGAGGATATGGTGTTTCATAAGGTGTATGCATCTGGGTAGTCAGAGTATCGTCGTGGTATGCCTGCTAGGCCTAGGAAGTGTTGTGGGAAGAAGGTTAGATTGACTCCTGTAAATATTACTCCAAAATGGGCTTTAGTTCATGAGGGATGCAGGGTGTATCCTGTTAGTAGGGGAAATCAGTGGGTGAATCCTGCTAGAATAGCGAAGACAGCTCCTATTGAAAGTACGTAGTGGAAGTGGGCAACTACGTAGTACGTATCGTGCAGGGCGATGTCTAGTGAAGAGTTTGCTAGGACGATTCCTGTTAGACCTCCGATGGTGAATAAGAAAATAAAGCCTAGAGCTCATAATATTGGGGGGTCTCATTTAATGGTCCCTCCGTGCAGTGTGGCTAGTCAGCTGAATACTTTGATGCCAGTGGGGATGGCAATGATTATGGTAGCGGATGTGAAATAGGCTCGGGTATCTACGTCCATTCCTACGGTAAACATGTGGTGAGCTCATACGATGAAACCTAGGAAACCAATGGATAGTATAGCTCATACTATTCCTATGTAGCCGAATGGTTCTTTTTTTCCTGCATAGTATGTTACGACGTGGGAGATAATTCCGAAACCTGGTAGAATTAGGATATATACTTCTGGGTGACCGAAGAATCAGAAGAGGTGTTGATATAGTACTGGATCACCACCTCCAGCTGGATCGAAGAATGTTGTGTTTAGGTTACGATCTGTCAGTAGTATGGTAATGCCAGCGGCGAGTACTGGAAGTGAGAGTAGTAGTAGGACAGCGGTGATAAGTACTGATCATACAAATAAGGGGGTTTGGTATTGTGAAAGGGCTGGGGGTTTTATGTTGATAGCTGTTGTGATAAAGTTGATGGCGCCTAGAATAGAGGATACACCTGCTAAGTGGAGGGAGAAGATCGCTAGGTCTACTGAAGCTCCAGCATGGGCTAGGTTACCAGCTAAGGGAGGGTAAACAGTTCATCCTGTACCGGCTCCAGCTTCTACTGTAGAGGATGCTAGAAGGAGTAGGAATGATGGAGGTAGTAGTCAGAAGCTTATGTTGTTTATACGAGGGAATGCTATGTCAGGTGCACCGATTATAAGTGGGACTAATCAGTTTCCGAAGCCGCCGATTATGATTGGCATTACTATGAAGAAGATTATTACGAAGGCGTGGGCGGTGACGATCACGTTATAAATTTGGTCGTCTCCTAGGAGGGTCCCTGGTTGGCCTAATTCTGCGCGGATGAGCAGGCTTAGGGCGGTGCCGACTATACCGGCTCATGCTCCGAAGATCAGATACAGGGTACCGATGTCTTTGTGGTTTGTTGAGAATAATCATCGGTTGATGAGTGTCACAGGTAAGATGGCTGAGTGTTGAAGCGTTAGGCTGTAGTCCTTTTTACAGAGGTTTAATTCCTCTTCTTATCGACTCTGTAGTGAAATTCATGTTGAGTTGCAAGCTCATTGATGTACACTGAAGGTGTGCCGGAGTCTGGTAGGCAGAAGCCTGTTGGTTTAGGCGTCTAGCTGTTAATTAGAATTTTATGGGATCGAAGCCCATCTGTCTAGTAAGGCTCTAGCTTAATTAAAGCATCTGGGTTGCATTCAGGGGATGCAGGTTAATGTCCTGCGGGTCTTAGCAGAAACTAAGAGGGTTTAACTCTTGTTTAAGGCTTTGAAGGCCTTCGGTTTAAGGATTATCCTAAGTTTCTAGATAGTGGTCAGGATTATGGGGGAGAGGGGAAGCAGTAGTATGGATAGGGAGGTAATGATAGCGATAGGGGTGTTTGTTGATTTGTTAATGTGCCACTGCTTTATGTGATTTGTGGAGTTTGGTGGAAGTGTGATTGTTGAATAGTATGCGAGGCGGAGGTAGAAGAATAATCCCAGCAGGGAGAGCATAGCGATTACTGTGGCTGCTACGGTTATTTCTTGTTTGGTTAGTTCGTGGATGATAAGTCATTTGGGCAGGAATCCTGTGAGTGGGGGGAGTCCTGCCAGTGAAAGTAGGGTTAGTATAAGAGTGGCGTTGAGTATGGGGGTTTTTGTTCATGAGGTCATTATTGTTGATAGTTTTACAGTTTTAGTTGTGTTCAGGGTAAGGAATACGGTAGTGGTTATTAGGGAGTAAAGATAGAAAGTTAGTAAGGTGAGTTTTGGGTTGTAGATGAGGATGATTGATATTCAGCCTAGATGGGAGATAGATGAAAAGGCTAAGATCTTTCGGATTTGTGTCTGATTTAGTCCTATTCATCCACCTAGGGCTGCTGAGGCAATGGCTATGATAGTTAGTAGTGTATGGTTGAGGGAGTGTGATGTCATGTATAGGATAGTGATTGGAGGAAATTTTATTACTGTTGATAGTAGTAGGGCAGTGGTTATTGACGATCCTTGAAGGACTTCTGGAAATCAGAAGTGAAATGGAACTAATCCTAGTTTTATTGCAATTGCAGCTGTTAGGAGTGAGCATGAAGTTGGATGGGTCAGTTGAGTAAGGTCTCATTGTCCTGAATGTCAGGCATTAATTGTGCTCGAGAAGAGGACTAGAGTTGAGGCAGCTGCTTGTACTAAGAAGTATTTAATTGCAGCTTCGATAGCTCGAGGGTGATGGGATTTTGAGATTAATGGGATGATGGCGAGAGTGTTGATTTCTAATCCGGTTCAAGCTATTATTCAATGGTTGCTTGAAATTGTAATGGTGGTTCCTAGGAGCAGGCTTAAAGAGGTGATTAGTTTTGCATGTGGGTTCATTAGTAGGGGAAGGAGTTAAACCATCATTTTCGGGGTATGGGCCCGATAGCTTTGTTAGCTGACCTTACTAGGAAATAATATAAAGGGAGTATGGAGAGTTTTGATCTCTTTTGTGTAGGTTCGATTCCTACTTTTCTAAGTCTTCTTTCTTAGGAAATGAGAGGACTGGTATACCTCTATGTTCACTTTATCATAGTGACCCTTTAGTGTTCAGGCACATTTCCTTAAGTAAGGAGGTAGGCCTGCGTAACAAATTGGTATGCTGGTGTGTCAGAGACACAGTGCAAGTGTTAATGGTAAGAAGTTTTTTCAGAGTAGGTGCATGAGCTGGTCATAACGGAATCGTGGGTAGGAGGCGCGAATTCATAAAAAGCCTGATGAAAGAAGTAAAACTTTCATGGCTAGAGCTATAGGAAATAATTCTTGTGGTAGGTTTAGTGAGCTTGGGTTTAGGAATAGGATGGCAGTTAGTGTATTTATTAGTATGATATTTGCGTATTCAGCCAGAAAGAATAAAGCAAATGGCCCGGCGGCATATTCTACATTAAAGCCTGATACTAGTTCTGATTCTCCTTCTGTGAGGTCGAATGGGGCACGGTTTGTTTCAGCTAGCGTTGAAATGTATCATATTATTGTGAGGGGTCATGAGGAAAAGATGAGGTATAAAGGTTCTTGAGTGGTGGCGAGAGTGTTTAAGGTGTAGTTTCCACTGAGTATAATTACGGATAAAAGAATGATGGCTAATGTTACTTCATAGGAAATGGTTTGTGCTACTGCTCGTAGAGCCCCGATTAGGGCGTATTTTGAGTTGGAGGCTCAGCCTGACCATAAGATTGAGTATACTGCTAAGCTGGATATGGCTAGAAGAAAAAGAAGACCAAGGTTTAAGTCAGTAAGAGAGAAAGGAAGGGGGAGAGGGATTCAAATGGTGAGTGCTAAGAGGAGAGCTAGTATGGGGGTTATAAGGAAGAGGAATGGGGAGGAGGTGGATGGGCGGATTGGTTCTTTAGTGAATAGTTTGATTCCATCAGCTACAGGTTGTAATAGGCCGAAGGGGCCTACAATGTTTGGCCCTTTTCGGGCTTGTATGTAGCTTAAGACTTTTCGTTCAACCAGAGTTAGAAATGCCACAGCAATTAGGATTGGGATTGCATATGATAAGGATATGATAAGGTAAGTTAGGATGGGAGGGTGGGCCATGAAGTGAGGCTAGGGAGAGGATTTGAACCTCTGGGTAAAGGGCTTAAGCCTTTTGCATTTACCAAGCTCTGCCACGCTAGCCGATCCTTTTCTAGGAGTGGTATATGTGGGGTGTCCTTTGGTAATTTAGTTGAGTGCATTACTTAAGTGAGGGGGCGTGCTTGTAGTATTGGCCCCACTTTCTCGGTCCTTTCGTACTAGAGAAAGTCCGTCATAGATAGAAACCGACCTGGATTGCTCCGGTCTGAACTCAGATCACGTAGGACTATTAATCGTTGAACAAACGAACCCTTAATAGCGGCTGCACCATTAGGATGTCCTGATCCAACATCGAGGTCGTAAACCTCCTCGTCGATGTGAGCTCTTAGAGGAGATTGCGCTGTTATCCCTGGGGTAGCTTGGTCCATTGATCAATTGTATTGGGTCTGGTTACTGTTAGTACGTTGAGAGGTTGCTCTTGGTTAAGAGATATGGTCTTATTTTTGGAGGGTCTGTTTTTCTCCAAGGTCGCCCCAACCGAAAAATGCGAACCAGTGTTTAGAGGTAGTGAGCCTAGTAGGTTTAAATTTGTATGTGGTGGTCGCTGATTTTTAAGTTCCACAGGGTCTTCTCGTCTTATGATAGGATTCCCGCTTTTGCACGGGAAGATCAATTTCACTGATTATCTGTAAGAGACAGTTAAGACCTCGTTTAGCCATTCATACAAGTCTCGATTTATGAGACAATTGATTGCGCTACCTTCGCACGGTTAGGATACCGCGGCCGTTAAACGTTATGTCACTGGGCAGGCATCACCTTCAATACTTGGTGGGCTGAAGGCTATGTTTTTGGTAAACAGTCGGGCCTTGAGTTTGCCTAGTTCCTTTTACAGATTTTAATCTTTCTAGTTAGGCGCTCCTTAGTTGGGGTAACAGTGATGGGTCTAATATCTTAATCTTGTTGTAATTGAGGTATAGGTTTATTGTCTGTTAATAATGTGATAGTGTAAGTTTGCGCTTTGGAGGGATGTCCCTAGTTACTCATTTTAGCATTAATACTCCTATCGGTATAGGTTGGCCTGTTGGTGAGAAGGGAGTCATGTTGTTATTGGATTTTTATAAGCAGAGCTTTGACGCACTCTTTGTTGGTGGCTGCTTAAGGGCCTACAGTTTGATAGGGTGTTTGGATAATTATCCGCTAATAGAGGTTGTATCCTTTTTTAAAGGGGCTGTACCCCCTTTAAATTGCTCTTGGCCCTCTACATGAGGATTAAAGTTGGGTGTCTGGGGAGGGGGGTCAAGAGAGAACTGAGATTCATTTCACAGGCAACCAGCTATCACCCAGCTCGATTGGCTTTTCACCTCTACTAGCAAGTCGTCCCACTCTTTTGCAACAGAGACGGGTTCGCTCATGGGTAGCTGCTTGCAAGTAGCTCGCTTGGGTTTCGGGGTGGCAAGCTTAAATTCATTTTGCTTAGTTGTTCTTGCTAAATCATGATGCAAAAGGTACAAGGGTTTATCTCTGCTGTTTGTTGCTTAGTTTTTCATTGTTATTTCATCTTTCCCTTGCGGTACAAAGTCTCTATCGCGCCAAGTAGGTCTTTTCTATCACCTATACTAAGTTTAAAAAATGTTTTAGTTTAGGGGGTGAAATAGATTTTTTGTTATGGTTGTCTGTGGAGTGTGATTGGGCTAGAGTAGGCTTCAAGACGATCTGGTATGTCAGATATCTTTCAGGTGTAAGCTGAATGCTTTCATTTTATAGCTACGTCTCGATATACTAAGTGCACCTTCCGGTACACTTACCTTGTTACGACTTACCTCATCTTTAGCCAGGAGGCTTATTAATTATTAGAGAGTTGGTGGCTTGTGAGGAGGGTGACGGGCGGTATGTACGTGCTCCAGGGCCGACTTAAAGAGGGCTCTATTGTCCCACTTTACTGCTAAATCCACCTTCCGGGGACTGTTTCATGTCCTCTTTCGTGGGTTTCCTATCGTAGAAAATGTAGCCCATTTCTTCCACCCCATAGGCTATACCTTGACCTGTCTTATTAGCGAGTTTAGGCTATTGTGCTCACTGTGGAACTCTCAGGGGAGGTGGGCTGGCGACGGCGGTATGTAGGCTGCTCTAGCAAGGGATGGTCGGGTGAATCGTGGGTTATCGATTACAGAACAGGCTCCTCTAGGTGGGTTTGGAGCACCGCCAAGTCCTTAGAGTTTTAAGCGTTTGTGCTCGTAGTTCTCAGGCGGATGCTTTGGTATGGCAAGCATCAAGATTTAGGGCTAGGCATAATGGGGTATCTAATCCCAGTTTGTGCCCTAGCTTTCGTGGGGTTAAATTGATCAGAAATGCTAGGATCATCTTAAAGATGACTTTAAGTGCATCTTGAGCTTATGACAGCCTAGCCGCATTTCAATCCTAGTTATTATGATATCGTAGTACCACTCTTTACGCCGCTATACGGTTAATTTGGGTTTCTTGTGTGACCGCGGTGGCTGGCACAAGATTTACCAACCCTAGAATTGCTATAACTAAGTCAAGCTTACACTCATTGCTTAATGTCAATTACTGCTGAGTACCCGTGGGGGTGTGGCTGAGCAAGGCGTCTTGGGCTACGAAACTGAGTGTGCCTGATACCCGCTCCTCTTTCCTTAAGGCAAAGGGCTGAGGGCATTTACACTGGGGCGCGGACACTTGCATGTATATGTTTAGCAAAAACTAACTGTAAGGTTAGGACTAAGTCTTTTGTCCTCGGGTGCATGAATGGCAGCCATCTTGGCATCTTCAGTGCCATGCTTTAATCGGTAAGCTACGAAGAC